TAAGCCTATATGCGATAGATAGACTTCGGCAATCATGATATATTATATTTTATTCTTTGAACTTAATTAAAGTTCTTAAAAAAAAAAAGAGATGAAATAATTAATTCCACAAAAAAATAATTTTTTTTTTTTTTTCACAAGGTACGTACGGTTATAAATAAATATTTATTTGTTACTGAATTGACCATAGACCAATTCCCTTATTGATTTGGGAGTATTCAATACACCCATGAATTCTGAGCTTCATGTTACTCATCCCAAGAGACATGCCAGATAGAGGACATTCCAATTTAATTGAATGGAATGACAGTTTCTCATTTGAAATCTGTACAATAAGAATTTTTATCAAATCACACATCGCAGTATACTAGACCTTCTAATTCTTTAAGAGGTTTATCTAAAAGGCTCGCAATATAACTAGGAAGACGTTTCAAATACCACACATGGGTTACTGGACATGCTAGTTTTATATAACCCATTTGATACCTACGTACCCGAGAATCAACAAATTCTACTCCGCATTGTTCACAAAATTTGGGTTGGTCTTTTTTATCTCCGATTACTCGATAATTTCCACAAGCACAAATCCCACTTTTTATAGGCCCAAAAATTCGTTCACAAAATAATCCATCTTTTTCAGGCTTATTGGTTTTGTAATGAAGAGTATAGGGTTTTGTTACCTCTCCAACAATTTCTCCATTAGGTAGGATTTTTTTTGCCCAAGCACTTATTTGTTCAGGAGAAACTGATCCAATTCGAAGGTGTTGATGTTTATACTGATCAATCATAGAATAAAATTTCTGATTAAGTCCAATTAAACTTCCTTCCTTTGAATCTGGAAGTCTTTCTCAGATACAAGGAAATGATTCAGTTCCAGAGCCAAAGATCGTAGTTCTCGAACGAGCAATCGAAAAGATTCTGGAGCATCCACAGGTTTAGGTATTGTTCCTCCAATAATCGTAGTTCCGAGTACTTCTTGACGAGCTTTAATATGATCAGATTTATAAGTCAGCATCTCTTGTAAAATATGAGCAACACCGAACCCCTCGAGCGCCCAAACCTCCATTTCGCCTACCCGTTGTCCTCCTTGTTTCGCCCTTCCTTTAAGGGGTTGTTGTGTAACAAGTGCATAATGTCCACTGGAACGTCCGTGTATTTTATCATCAACTTGATGAATTAATTTCAAAATATAAGGCTTTCCTATTATAACAGGCTGTTCAAAAAGATTCCCTGTTCTTCCATCAAATATTCCGCTCTTTCCCGGATACTCGGGTTCAAATATCCATGGATTCGATGTTTGTTTACTGGCTTCATATAATTCAGAAAACACAAGTTTTCTGGAAGCCTCCTGTTCATATCTCTCATCAAAAGGTGCTATTCGATAATGTCTATTTAGCATACTCCCAGCTAATCCGAGTGAACATTCCAATATCTGTCCTACATTCATTCGTGAGGGTACCCCTAATGGGTTGAAGACCATATCAACGGGTCTTCCATCTTGCAAATAAGGCATATCCTGTCTAGACAAAATCTTTGAAACGATACCTTTATTTCCATGTCTCCCGGCCACTTTATCACCTACTTTAATTTCACGTTTCTGTGAAATATATATATGAATCGTTTCTGGATTATAGCTAGAACCTGCTTTTTTTTGGATCCATCTCACATCAATAACTCGGCCCCTACCACCTATAGGTAGTTTTAGACAAGTTTCCTTTGAGGTCGATACCTGAATCCCAAGTATAGCTCGTAATAATCTATCTTCCGGAGCATATGAGGATTCTTTCGCCATTTGAGGCGTTAATTTACCCACTAAAATATCCCCTGTTTCTACCCAAGATCCCAGAATCACAATTCCATTTTTGTCTAAATTTCGGAGTAAATGGGCTTCTAGATGTGGAATTTTATTAGTGATTCTTTCAGGACCATGGCTTGTCACATGAGTCTGAATTTCATATTTACGTATGTGAAAAGAAGTATAAATATCTTCATAGACCAGACGTTCACTAATGAGTACAGCATCTTCAGAATTGTAACCTTCCCATGGCATATAAGCTACTAATACGTTTTTTCCCAAAGCGAGTTCACCGCCAACAGTAGAAGCACCATCTGCTAAAATTTGCCCCTTTTTTACGCATTTACCTTTATGAACCCGGGATTTTTGATGCATGCAAGTATTTTTGTTGGAACGTTGATATATAATTAATGGAATACTTAGAGCATTCCCATTTCTAACTAAAATGATCTTGTCAGTATCGTTATAAACGATTTTTCCGGCGTGTTCGGCTATAGCGGGAACTCCTGAATCTAAGGCCACTTGGCGTTCCAATCCAGTCCCAACAATGCACTTTTCGGACCGAGAAAGAGGAACTGCTTGACGTTGCATATTAGAACTCATTAAAGCTCGATTCGCATCATTATGCTCGATAAAAGGAATCAGGGAAGCTCCAATAGAAAAATATTGGAAGGGAAAAATACTTCGAAGATGAACCTGTTCCCATGCAATAGTTAGAAATTCTTGACGGTATCGAGCTGGAACAATCTGCTCCTCCTGAATACCTCGATTCAGTGCTAAAAAATTTCCCGTCGCTACCATATAGTATTCATCTCTACTTGGTGATAAATAAAGCATTCGTATTCGTTTTGATCTCTCAGAAATTTCAAAAAATGGACTTTCTATAGACCCCCAACGACCAATCCTTGCGTGAATTGCCAAGGATCCAATAAGTCCTACATTGATTCCTTCCGAGGTGTCAATTGGACAAATGCGTCCATAGTAACTAGGATGGATATCCCGTATCCGAAAACTAGCAGTTCGCCCCGTCAATCCTCCAGGACCCAAATAACTCAATTTTCTCCCATGAACTATTTGGGTCAATGGATTGGTTCGATCTAAAACTTGAGATAATGGGTGTAATCCAAAAAACGATTCATAAGTGGTTGTTAATGGAGTTGAAGTCACTAAATTCTGAGGAGTCGGTATCAATTTATATCTAATTGCTCCAGATATAGTTCCTCGAATTATATTTTCTAAACGAACGAGAGCCAATCCAAATTGATCTTGTAATAGATCTGCTACGGAACGAATACGTTTATTTTTCAAATGATTCATATCGTCAAGTGTACCCATTCCAAATTTCATTCCAATCAAATGATCCGCAGCTGTCAATATATCTCGCGGTAACAAAAATGTATTGTTCTCGGGTATATCAATATTCAGTCTTCGGTTCATATTTCGGCGACCAATCCCCCCTAATTCACATCTTTGTTGAAAAAATTTTTTTTGTAATTCCGTACATAAAGATTCCGGAAATATGGGATCTCCGCCTACACAAGCAAATTGTCGATAAAACTCCAAAATGGCATTTTCTTTTGACCCTATTTTTTTTTCCTCCTTTTCATTGAGGAAAGACATAAAAATTTCGGGGTAGCAAACGTTCTCAAGAATTTCGCTTAAATTCGAACCCATAGCTGATGATAGAACTAGAATAGATATTTTCTGTTTCCTACTTACACGAGCCCATATTCTTGCTTTTCTATCAATTTCTAACTCTAATCTTCCCCCCCAATCTGATATTATTGTGCCGGTATAGACTGAAATTCCCTTATGGTCCAACTCTGAACGATAATAGATACCAGGGCTTTGCAATATTTGATTGATTACAATTCTGTATATTCCATTTACTATAGAAGTTCCCAGGGAATTCATTAGAGGAATGTTTCCAATAAAAATAATTTGTTCTTGGATATCCCTACTGTTTTTCCAAATTAATCCCGCGGATATATATAATTCAGAGGAATATGTAAGTGATTCATATACAGCATCTTTTTCTTTTATCGAGGGTTCTACCAATTGATATGTTTCCACAAACAACTGAAATTCAATTTCTTGATCCGTATCTTCCATTTTTGGAAACTTAAAAAGTTCTTCTGTTAAGCCCCGATCAATGAATCTACAAAACCCTTCAAATTGTATTTGATTCAATCCGGGTAGTGTAGACATTCCTTCATTCCCAACCCCAAGCATTTTCAATTTCCCCATTTATTTTATAGAAAATATCCCGTGATTTGCTGTCATTCTTCATTGAATCACATGAATCGATTTAGCAATAATGGAATTTCTGGTCTTTTTACTTTACTGAATCACATGAAATTTTACCTAACGATGTCTATGAAATACCTATTATGAAAACTGTAGATTTTATACTCAAATTGGAATTTGCAACAAAACAAACAAATAGAATATAACTTGTAATATAAATCGAAACAAATTGATAAATTTCACCTAAACTTGGGATATTTTATAGTAGTAGTATAGTATCTTATTACATAATTCTAATTCGATTGATACCCCAAAAAATGAATTCAGGATTTGTTTGGCTCCATGAGATAAAGATATCCAAAATAAAATAATCAGAAAAAATATACAATTTATTTTTTTTTTCGAATTTGAGAATATGATTGCAGTGCATAAAAAGACTTGGATTTATTAAACATGCATAGATCTAACTTCAGCTATAACTATCTCTATATGTCTCTTACTTTATTGCAGTCCTATTCGGGACAGCACATGTTATGTTGTGTTCATTTATTTTTTCTATTCATTCATTAATCTATTTAATGAAAAATTGGCAAAAAAATGAAAGCACGAGAATTTATCGAAAATTCCCTATAATATGGGTATGTGTAACAACGAAAATACATGTTCTGGGGTTGACATATATTAACAGTTGCTGTTATAATTGAAATAGAGAGGGATTAAAAAATAATAATAATAATATTGATTGGTTATGTATCAATTTCTATTTTTTCTCATTAATAAAGAATAGATTAAGATTCAAGAATTAAGATAAGATTCAAGAATTAAGAATTATTCAGGAATTTGTAGTTAAGGGTTGCTATTTGTGCTGAAATTTTGACTTTTCTTTTGTGACTGAAAGGTATAGGTATACATTTGTTTTCAATAGAAAAGGGGAGGGGATTAAAGAAAACGGAATTTAAGATACAAACACATCAAAAAAAAGAATTTTAGAAACCCTTTTTTGTTTTTTTGAGAGGAGGAGGGGTATTCGGATCTATTTTTTTGTATTATTTTGGCGATATGGCCGAGTGGTAAGGCGGGGGACTGCAAATCCTTTTTCCCCAGTTCAAATCCGGGTGTCGCCTGATCGATAAGAGAATTCAAATAGTTTATTTCGTTTTGTTGATATAGAAAACTTTTTCTTTTTTTCCAGCACAAGCTAGTGTAGGAATAAGGGACTAGTTTGATGCTAAATTCTAAGCATCGGGAAGTTTGTTCTCTAAAATGTTGTAAATATTTTCGTCTCAGATTCAACGAAAAATTCATTAGAGGGATGAAAAGGAATAGATCAATCTTGAAATGATAGTCATTTTATTTCACTACTATTGTAGTGTCCATCTACTTTTTGGGTCTTTAATTAGATTGGATAGGGATAGGTCGGATGGGGAATCTAAGTCCATTTTAAGTTAGGGAAGGTGTTGAAGAAAAACCTTGTATACAAACTTATGGTAAAGTATATGAACGCTTCTTCATTTATTCCATATTAGTTAGATTAATGAAATTGAATATCTAATTCTAATTCGATTTTTTTTATTATTATAATTTATAATATTGAATTTCTTTTTTATTATTATTATAATATTATTATATATATTAATAAAAAAATCCAATTCAAAAAGAATCCATTTTTTTCTAATCTCTAGTAAAAGAATTTTAGAGGATGTTTTCCAATTGTTTTAGAGAACGAATTGGGAGACAATCAAATGGAAATAAGAGATGCAAATAAGAGTCTGAGTATGCAAAGAAATCTATGCTTAATTTAATATTTTTCAATTCTACTAGAAATTAGGTAAGAACTTGTTAGATGTTCTAATTGGATGTTTCGTCAATGGTGTTATGACGGAATCTTTTTTTGACTCTGTACCAGCGATTCCACTATTATTATAAGATATTATAAAATTTTTAGTGAAAAATAAAAACGAAAATAATACAAGAAAAATTAGTAAACAATAATAAAAAAATTTCTTCATATTGATAGAGATAGGAGACAAAATTTACATGGATATAGTAAGTCTTGCTTGGGCTGGTTTAATGGTAGTTTTTACATTTTCCCTTTCCCTTGTAGTATGGGGAAGAAGTGGACTCTAAGAGGACTACTAATTGAGTTAAGGGATCAAAATGTCTCAATTATTTTATAGCTAAGTTCTTCCATTTTTTAACTATTGAATTTTGTTATTTTATTAATATAACTAAATACTAATTAATGAAATGCAATTCGATACTTCATTTAGAAACTCTATTGTATTCCAGTGGTGGAATATAATATTCCAAAAAAAAAAATACTCTTTAAATCAAACAAATATTTGAATTGTTCCCATCTTATTGTCCCGGGAATACTGATAATTGGAAACGAATTACTACTCCAAACTTAATTCTTTTTAAGATTTATATTTCGATGAACTGGTTACCACCAATCTTTTCTAAATATGAAAAACTTTTTCATCGAATCCCCTGATCAGTTGTCAATTATTTAATCAATTTAATCAATTCATTTTTTTGGAATACTAAAAATAAAAAGATTATTTTTTTATTTTTTATCGGGATTATGAAAAGAATGTGAAATCGAAAAATTCAAATAATAAGAATAAAAATGTATTTTTGATTATTTCAGATTGATTGGAACCAATACAAATATAATAGATTAGATCAAACAAAGAAAAAATGTGGAATTGACATTCCATAGATATCTATAGATATATCCATATGAAAAGAAATATTTAAATTGGTCCATCCATATTATATTAAACTTCTTTTTTTTTTTAAGTAAAACATTCCATTTTTACCATACCATAATAAATAGTATAGTAGAAAGAAATAGATTTGATTTCTTTCTACTATACTATATGGATTTCATAGAATTCTGCTGATTGTAGTCTGATCATTTTATTTAAAAGAAAGACCCGAAATGGAAACCCTTTTTTCTTTATTCAATCATTGTCATCGCATTGATAAGAAATCAGAAGTCATGTTTAATTAAAATTAGTCACTTTGACTTACTGTTTTTACGTAAATTATAAGTAAAAAGGCAGTAGGAACTAGAATGAAGAGTGCAGTAGCTATAAATGCGAGAATATTGACTTCCATAATCTCTATGTTTTCTTTCTCTTTTATTTCGAATAAATACCTCGGGATTTAATCCCATAGAAATGAAAAATCTTTCGTCAGTAAATTCAGTGGTATAAATTTTATCTCGATGATATAAAATCGGATCAATATCACGAATAACAATATCTGAGCTATCAAATCAATTCATCGTCGAGAATTAAATAGTATAACATAGGAAGATCTTTTATCCATACCAAAAAAAAAAAAAAATTACTTTCTGATGCAATGAAAAATTCCTTTTTCTTTCTTCGTCCGAACCTTTACCTTAAACTAAAAAAGAAAAAAGGAATCCCTGTTAGAAATGAGATTTTTTTTCTTTTTTATTCCCTTTCACATACGAAATCAATTGATATTTTTTGGATTTGTATCCATCGGGACTGACGGGACTCGAACCCGCAGCTTCCGCCTTGACAGGGCGGTGCTCTGACCAATTGAACTACAATCCCAGGGAAAAAGTTGTATAGCATACATATTCTTACTATTTCATTCAAACCCTTTGTTTTTCTATTTTAGATTCGAACCCCTGTACTGTAACTGAAAGAGGCAGACTTATATATTGATATTTTTATGGGTCTGCACTTTAGCGAGATCGACACGGATTATTCGCAATCCGTTCCTTATTGCTAACTTGATTGAAAAATCAATGAATCAGGGAAACAAAAAAGACTCTTTTTTTACTTGAATGTTTTCCTAAGACTTTATATTTTAAAATCCCGATAGGAATTTTTCAAAATTCGAATTTGTGGAAAAAATAAATAGCACTCGAGATTTTATTCTTCTGTATGGGAGCCCATTGGTGATTTTCAGAGAACACCAAATGGGTTATATCATTGCATGGTGGATCGGTAAATTTTTGGGCCGAGCTGGATTTGAACCAGCGTAGACATATTGCCAACGAATTTACAGTCCGTCCCCATTAACCGCTCGGGCATCGACCCAGGAAGAATCCATTTTAGTCTTTATTGATAATCCTTGATCAATTTCCTTTTGTAGTACCCTACCCCCAGGGGAAGTCGAATCCCCGTTGCCTCCTTGAAAGAGAGATGTCCTAAACCACTAGACGATGGGGGCATACTTGCCCGACCTCCATTCTACTATGTTCATACATAGTATGAACAGTTTTTTGAAATTGTCAATATAATGATATGATTCGATCAGAAGGATCTTTCAGAATTCCTTAAAATTTAGATTTCGAAATTGTTCATTCCAATCACCAATCTATAAAACTATAAAAAAATAATGTGAAAGAAAACAAAAGAAAGAGAGAATCCTTTCAGGGAATGATTGATTTTCTGGAACAGGCGCGGCATTAACACCTCATTTCTTTCACTTTCATTCAGTGTTAAGAAGATTGAATTAGTGGGTACATGTATCAATGAAATGAATTTTGTGTTATGATGAAGATGATTTCAATTCGAATCGGTTTTGAAAAAATCCATTCCATTGATATTTTTCAAATCCAATATCAAAAAATCCTTTTTTTAACTATACTTACTGGGTAAATCCAATTTATTGTTCGTTAAAAAGTTGCTATGTAAAAAAAAAAGATCTATTCTATATATATAATTTGAGTATATGCAGTAACAAATAGATGTACTAAACTCATATCCATATTGGATGGTTCCTTATTCGGGAATTGACTCAAATGGAGCCCCTTTAACTCAGTGGTAGAGTAACGCCATGGTAAGGCGTAAGTCATCGGTTCAAATCCGATAAGGGGCTTTTTTGTCAAAAAATGACAACAGTAGTATTCCGATTTGAAGGAAGAATAGAGATATTCTTGATATTTGTAAGAAGTTTCTCTTTCGTAAAAAAAAAACTAAGGAATAGTTGAATTTCATTAAAAAATCGAGTTTTTATTCTATTAAATTATTGTTATCATTCGAATGAATTCGAATAGAGTAAACTCATTCTAGTTAGAAAGTGAAAGAGTATTCTTTTCTATATATATTAGACTGTGATATTTCCTTTAATTATAAGATATTCCTATCCTATTTTCTATTATTCCAATCAAAAAATGGGAAAGATTCTAAAAAAAAGTAAGTGGACCTAACCTATTGAATCATAACTATATCCACTATTCTGATATTCAAATTGGATAGAAATTAAATTCGAACAGTGGATCTTTTTTGTTTTTAATATCTCTTTAGTTCGGACTCCGCAAGAATCTGTCAATATTTCGGATTAAATCTTATTGTTCCTAGGAATAAATTGATACTCCTCTTCTCCACGCAGAAGGGTTTATTCTATTCTAAGTTCCAACATATAAGTCATTTTACTTTAAAAATATCTTTATTTCCGAATACAAGAAAAGATCAAATTAAATTTCTATTATTTCTTTAAGATATAAGATATCTATAAAAAAAATAGAAAAATCCATCAAATCATGACTTCGAGTATCAAATATTTTATTTTCATATCTATGCATACTAAATTTTTAAAGCAATTAATGGACGAAACTTTCACTTAGAATCTATTATTTTTAATAAAACTCCATACAATATTAAAAAATCTGATAGATAGATAAAATAGATAGATAAAAAAATATTCGAATTTCTTACCTCGATCTGCAAAAAAGGTATACTTTGTAATTTTTTTAATCTGAACGAAAGAAAAATACAACTAAAGAGGACAATAAAAGAAATTAAAGTAAAATAGAAAGTAAAAATAGGATTCTATAGTAGTTTCCTAGACATACAAATTAGAAGAATATATAAAACTTTTTTTTTATTTCACGAACAAGATTCAAGAATAATATTATTTAATATTATTTGATAAAAGGAGAGTAGTCTGTCTGGGGATCTGCTGGTAACA